GCTAGTGTAGCTTAAATCAAAGCATAACACTGAAGATGTTAAGATGAATCCTAGAAAGATTCCACAGGCACAAAGGCTTGGTCCTGACTTTACTATCAGCTTTAACTCAATTTATACATGCAAGTATCCGCATCCCCGTGAGAATGCCCTCAATCCTCTACCCGAGAACGAGGAGCAGGCATCAGGCACAATCAACTTAAGCCCAAGACGCCTTGCTGAGCCACACCCCCAAGGGATTTCAGCAGTAATAAATATTAAGCCATAAGTGAAAACTTGACTTAGTTAGAGTTAAAAGGGCCGGTAAAATTCGTGCCAGCCACCGCGGTTATACGAAAGACCCTAGTTGATAGGCACGGCGTAAAGGGTGGTTAAGGGAAACAAATTAATAAAGCTAAAGACCCTCTAAGCTGTCATACGCATTCCGAGAACACGAAACCCAAACACGAAAGTCGCTTTAAACACTACTACCTGACCCCACGAAAGCTAAGAAACAAACTGGGATTAGATACCCCACTATGCTTAGCTATAAACCTAGATGTATATTTACACAAACATCCGCCCGGGTACTACGAGCACAGCTTAAAACCCAAAGGACTTGGCGGTGTCTCAGACCCACCTAGAGGAGCCTGTTCTAGAACCGATAACCCCCGTTAAACCTCACCACTTCTTGTTTTCCCCGCCTATATACCGCCGTCGTCAGCTTACCCTGTGAAGGTCCAACAGTAAGCAAAATGGGCCCGCCCAAAAACGTCAGGTCGAGGTGTAGCGTACGAAGTGGGAAGAAATGGGCTACATTTTCTATACATATAGAATATTACGAATGGCATCCTGAAACAAATGTCTGAAGGTGGATTTAGCAGTAAAAAACAAATAGAGTGTCCTTTTGAATTAGGCTCTGAGACGCGCACACACCGCCCGTCACTCTCCCCATATTTATAATCATTTAATACATAATAAAACACATACTCACACGGGGAGGCAAGTCGTAACATGGTAAGTGTACCGGAAGGTGCACTTGGAACAATCAGGGCGTGGCTGAGATAGTTAAGCATCTCCCTTACACCGAGAAGACATCCATGCAAGTTGGATCACCCTGAGCTAAACAGCTAGCTTAAATACCAAAAATTACCTATCAACATTAAAAATCTTTATAAAACTACAATAACCAAAATTAAAACATTTTGCCGCCCAAGTATGTGAGACAGAAAAGGCACTACATAAAGCTATAGAAAAAGTACCGCAAGGGAATGCTGAAAGAGAAATGAAACAAATCATTAAAGCCCCATAAAGCAGAGATTAAACCTCGTACCTTTTGCATCATGATTTAGCTAGACCTTCTGAGCAAAGAGTACTTTAGTTCAAAGCCCCGAAACTACGTGAGCTACCCCGAAACAGCCTATCAATTAGGGCCAACCCGTCTCTGTGGCAAAAGAGTGGGAAGATTTCCGGGTAGAGGTGACAAACCTACCGAACCTAGTTATAGCTGGTTGCCTAAGAAATGAATAGAAGTTCAGCCTCACACTCCTTAACTCAAAAACAAATTTAAAATACACGAGACAAAGAAACATGTGAGAGTTAGTCAAAGGGGGTACAGCCCCTTTGAAATAGGACACAACCTCACCAGGAGGTTAAAGATTATATTAAATAAGATAGACCGCTCTAGTGGGCCTAAAAGCAGCCATCAAAACAGAAAGCGTTAAAGCTCTGGCGGAATAAAAATCCATTATCCAAATATATTATCTAAAACCCCTAACTTTATTAGGCCATTCCATGCCCGCATGGAAGAAATACTGCTAAAATGAGTAATAAGAAAGAACCCCTTTCTCCTAGCCTGCGTGTACACTAGATCGGACTAACCACTAGTAATTACCGAACCCAACCAAAGAGGGCAATGTGAACACCTAAAATACCAAGAAAACTTCACATAAAACAATCGTTAAACCTACACCGGAAGGCATACATAGGAAAGACTAAAAGAAAAGGAAGGAACTCGGCAAACACTTATAAGCCTCGCCTGTTTACCAAAAACATCGCCTCCTGCAAAAATCAACGTATAGGAGGTCTTGCCTGCCCAGTGACAAGTTAAACGGCCGCGGTATTTTGACCGTGCGAAGGTAGCGCAATCACTTGTCTTTTAAATGAAGACCTGTATGAATGGTGGAACGAGGGCTTAACTGTCTCCCCTTTCAAGTCAATGAAATTGATCTGCCCGTGCAGAAGCGGGCATAAAACTACAAGACGAGAAGACCCTTTGGAGCTTAAGACTTAAGATCAACTATGTCAAGAACCTCAAACAAGATTAAACTAAATAGCAACTGATCCCTGTCTTCGGTTGGGGCGACCGCGGGAGAAAACAAAGCTCCCACGCGGACCGGGATTACATCCTAAAACTAAGAGGGACACCTCTAAGGCACAGAACTTCTGACCACAAAGATCCGGCCCTTACGCCGATCAACGGACCAAGTTACCCTAGGGATAACAGCGCAATCCCCTTTAAGAGTCCATATCGACAAGGGGGTTTACGACCTCGATGTTGGATCAGGACATCCTAATGGTGCAGCCGCTATTAAGGGTTCGTTTGTTCAACGATTAAAGTCCTACGTGATCTGAGTTCAGACCGGAGCAATCCAGGTCAGTTTCTATCTGTAATGCCACTTTTCCTAGTACGAAAGGACCGGAAAAAGGGGGCCCATATTATTAATACGCCCCACCCCTATTTAATGCAATCAACTAAATTAAATAATGAGAGGGCATAACCCTAAATCGAGATAAGATTATTAAGATGGCAGAGCCCGGTAATTGCAAAAGGCCTAAGCCCTTTCCCCCGGAGGTTCAAATCCTCCTCTTAATTATGATAGCACTTCTAATTACATACCTAATTAATCCTCTAGCCTACATCGTGCCCGTATTATTAGCAGTCGCCTTCCTAACCCTAATTGAACGCAAAGTACTAGGATATATGCAACTACGTAAAGGCCCAAACGTAGTAGGACCCTACGGACTCCTACAACCAATTGCAGATGGTATCAAGCTATTTATTAAAGAGCCCCTACGCCCTTCAACATCCTCCCCCTTTCTATTCCTAGCAACTCCCATATTAGCTCTTACCTTGGCTCTTACCTTATGAGCACCAATACCCATACCACATTCAATAACAGATCTAAACCTAGGCGTATTATTTATCTTAGCCCTTTCAAGCTTAGCAGTCTACTCCATCCTAGGCTCAGGATGAGCCTCTAATTCAAAATATGCCTTAATCGGAGCTCTACGAGCAGTTGCCCAAACCATTTCCTATGAAGTTAGTTTGGGACTAATTCTGCTATCAATTATCATCTTTACAGGAGGTTTCACCCTCCAAATATTTAATACAGCCCAAGAAGCAGTATGATTACTAATTCCAGCCTGACCTCTAGCCGCCATATGATATATCTCTACCCTAGCAGAAACAAACCGAGCTCCTTTCGACCTTACAGAAGGAGAATCAGAACTCGTCTCTGGTTTCAATGTAGAATATGCCGGAGGACCCTTCGCCCTGTTCTTTCTGGCTGAATACGCCAATATCCTATTAATAAATACCCTTTCAGCTATTCTATTTCTAGGTACCACCCACAATATTATTATACCAGAAATTACCTCAATTAACATTATAACAAAAGCTGCCCTACTCTCCATATTATTTTTATGGGTACGTGCCTCCTACCCTCGATTCCGATATGACCAGCTAATACACTTAGTATGAAAAAACTTCTTACCCCTTACACTAGCCTTAATTCTATGACACATTGCCCTGCCCATTGCACTAACAGGCCTACCACCCCAACTGTAGCCGGAGCTGTGCCCGAATGCCCAAGGACCACTTTGATAGAGTGAATCATGGAGGTTAAAATCCCCCCAGCTCCTTAGAAAGAAGGGACTCGAACCCATATTATGGAGATCAAAACTCCAAGTGTTCCCATTACACCACTTCCTAGTAAGATCAGCTAAATCAAGCTTTTGGGCCCATACCCCAAAAATGTAGGTTAAAATCCTTCTCTTACCAATGAGCCCTTACATTATTATAATTTTATTATCCAGCCTGGGCCTAGGCACAGCCCTAACATTTATAAGCTCCCATTGACTACTAGCTTGAATAGGACTTGAAATTAATACACTAGCAATCTTACCACTTATAGCCCAACATCATCACCCACGAGCAGTAGAAGCAACCACTAAATATTTCCTAGCACAAGCAGCTGCAGCAGCAACCATTTTATTTGCCAGCACTATTAATGCCTGAGCAACAGGAGAATGAAACATCAATTGCTTAGCCCACCCTATCGCAACCGCACTCGCCACAATAGCCCTAGCACTAAAAGTAGGCCTAGCCCCAATACATTTCTGAATGCCCCCCGTAATACAAGGACTAGACCTCACAACAGGACTTATCATGGCCACCTGGCAAAAACTAGCCCCCTTCGCCTTAATTATCCAAATAGCATCATTCACACACCCTCAACTACTAACAATCCTAGGACTTATATCAGTATTTATTGGAGGATGAGGAGGTCTAAATCAGACCCAGCTACGAAAAATTCTAGCCTATTCATCAATCGCCCACCTTGGATGAATAATTATAATTGTACAACTAAAACCACAACTAACCATCCTAACATTATCCCTATATATTATTATAACGATAGCAACCTTCTTAACATTTAAACTAATAAATGTCACAAAAATCAATACATTAGCAACAAGCTGGGCTAAAACTCCAATTCTAACAGCAACTGCTGCCCTTGCATTACTTTCATTGGGAGGCCTCCCCCCACTAACAGGATTCATACCAAAATGATTAATTTTACAAGAACTCACCACACAAGGTCTACCCCTAACTGCAACAGTAATAGCCCTAAGCGCATTACTAAGCCTATATTTTTATCTACGACTGTGCTACTCCATGACCCTTACCATAGCCCCAAATACAAATAATTCACTAACCCCCTGACGAATACAAAACACACAAAATAAAATCCTATTAGCTACTACAATAACTGCAACCCTTATACTACTGCCCCTAACCCCCCTCGCCCAAATATTAGTTAACTAGAGACTTAGGATAACATAAGACCAAAAGCCTTCAAAGCTTTAAGTAGGAGTTAAAATCTCCTAGTCTCTGCCTAAGGCTTGCGGGACTCTATCCCACATCTTCTGAATGCAACTCAGACACTTTAATTAAGCTAAAGCCTTACTAGATGAGAAGGCCTCGATCCTACAAACTCCTAGTTAACAGCTAGACGCTCAAGCCAGCGAGCATTCATCTACTTTCCCCGCCTCCCTTAAAAAGGCGGGGAAAGCCCCGGCAGGAAATTAGCCTGCATCTTCGGATTTGCAATCCGATGTGTTATACACCACAAGACTTGATAGGAAAAGGACTTAAACCTTTGTACATGGAGCTACAATCCACCGCCTAAACCCTCGGCCATCCTACCTGTGACAATCACACGCTGATTCTTCTCAACTAATCATAAAGATATTGGTACCCTCTACTTAGTATTTGGTGCTTGAGCCGGAATAGTTGGTACAGCCCTTAGCCTGCTAATTCGGGCTGAGCTAGCTCAACCCGGAGCCCTTCTAGGGGATGACCAGATTTACAACGTTATTGTTACTGCTCATGCCTTCATCATAATTTTCTTTATAGTAATACCTATCATAATCGGAGGCTTTGGTAACTGACTTGTGCCACTAATAATTGGAGCACCAGATATAGCATTCCCACGAATAAATAATATAAGCTTCTGACTACTTCCCCCCTCTTTCCTCTTGCTATTAGCTTCTTCCGGAGTTGAAGCCGGGGCAGGCACAGGATGAACTGTTTATCCTCCTCTTGCCGGAAATCTCGCACACGCCGGGGCTTCTGTAGACTTAACCATCTTTTCTCTACACCTCGCAGGTGTATCCTCTATTCTAGGAGCCATTAATTTTATTACAACCATTATTAATATAAAACCCCCTGCTATCTCCCAATACCAAACCCCTCTATTCGTTTGAGCCGTTCTAATCACAGCCGTACTTCTACTATTATCCCTGCCCGTTCTGGCTGCTGGCATTACAATACTCCTAACAGACCGTAACCTTAATACAACATTCTTTGATCCCGCCGGAGGAGGAGACCCTATCCTTTATCAACATTTATTTTGATTCTTTGGCCACCCAGAAGTATACATTTTAATTCTTCCAGGCTTTGGAATAATTTCTCACATCGTAGCCTACTACTCTGGGAAAAAAGAACCCTTTGGATATATAGGAATAGTTTGAGCTATAATAGCCATCGGATTATTAGGTTTCATCGTATGAGCCCATCACATATTTACAGTAGGAATGGACGTAGACACTCGAGCATACTTTACATCCGCAACAATAATTATCGCAATCCCGACAGGTGTAAAAGTATTCAGCTGACTTGCTACTCTGCATGGAGGATCCATCAAATGAGAAACCCCTATATTATGGGCCCTTGGCTTTATCTTCCTGTTTACTGTAGGAGGACTCACAGGAATCGTATTAGCCAACTCATCCTTAGACATTGTACTTCATGACACATATTATGTAGTAGCCCACTTTCATTATGTCCTATCAATAGGAGCTGTATTTGCTATTATAGGAGCCTTCGTACACTGATTCCCTCTATTCACAGGTTACACAATACATGACACCTGAACAAAAATTCACTTTGGAACAATATTTGTGGGGGTTAACCTCACCTTCTTCCCCCAACATTTCCTAGGCTTAGCCGGAATGCCACGACGATATTCAGACTACCCAGACGCCTACTCACTATGAAACATTATTTCATCCATTGGCTCTATAGTCTCTCTAGTAGCAGTTGTAATATTTCTTTATATTTTATGAGAAGCCTTTACTGCTAAACGAGAAGTAATGTCAGTCGAATTAACCTCCACAAACGTAGAATGATTACACGGATGTCCTCCACCTTACCATACATTTGAAGAACCAGCATTCGTACAAGTACGAACAAATTAACGAGAAAGGAAGGAATCGAACCCCCATAAACTAGTTTCAAGCCAGTCACATAACCACTCTGTCACTTTCTTCTATAAGATGCTAGTAAAAAAGAACATTACACTGCCTTGTCAAGGCAAAATTGTAGGTTAAAATCCTGCGCATCTTAAGCTTAACAGCTTAATGGCACATCCCTCACAATTAGGATTCCAAGACGCGGCCTCCCCTGTAATAGAAGAACTTCTCCACTTCCACGACCATGCCTTAATAATCGTTTTTCTAATTAGCACCTTAGTACTATATATTATTGTTGTAATAGTTACCACCAAACTTACCAACAAATACATCTTAGATTCTCAAGAAATTGAAATTGTATGAACAATTCTACCTGCTGTAATCCTAATTTTGATTGCTCTCCCATCCCTTCGAATTCTCTATCTAATGGATGAAGTAAATGATCCTCATTTAACCGTAAAAGCCATAGGACACCAATGATACTGAAGCTATGAATATACAGACTATGAAAATCTAGCTTTCGACTCATATATAATCCCAACACAAGACCTAGTCCCAGGCCAATTCCGATTACTTGAAACCGACCATCGAATAGTAATCCCAATAGAGTCTCCAATTCGAGTACTAGTATCAGCTGAAGATGTATTACACTCCTGAGCTGTTCCCGCACTAGGAATTAAAATAGACGCCGTACCAGGACGACTAAACCAAACATCCTTTATCACCTCCCGTCCAGGTGTATTCTACGGTCAATGTTCTGAAATTTGCGGAGCCAACCACAGCTTTATACCAATTGTTGTAGAAGCCGTTCCTCTAAAACATTTTGAAAATTGATCCTCCCTTATGCTTGAAGACGCCTCACTAAGAAGCTAAATAGGGTTTAGCGTTAGCCTTTTAAGCTAAAGATTGGTGCCCCCCAACCACCCTTAGTGATATGCCACAATTAAACCCCGCCCCATGATTTGCAATCCTTGTGTTCTCATGACTAATTTTTCTAACAGTAATTCCTCACAAAGTGCTAAACCACACATTTACAAATGAAGTCACAGCGCTAAGCGCCGAAACCCTTAAATCAGACACCTGAAACTGACCATGGCACTAAACCTATTTGATCAATTTATAAGCCCCACACACTTGGGAATTCCCCTAATTGCTATTGCACTTACCTTACCTTGAATCCTAGTGCCCGCCCCCACTAATCGTTATCAAAACAACCGTTTAGTATCTCTTCAAAGCTGATTCATTAAAACATTCACACAACAACTACTACTCCCCATCAATCAAGCAGGCCACAAATGAGCAATAATTCTAGCCTCATTAATAATCTTCATTTTAACACTTAATGTCCTAGGCCTACTCCCCTACACTTTTACACCAACAACCCAACTATCATTAAATATAGGTCTAGCTGTCCCACTTTGACTAGCAACCGTAATTATTGGGCTACGAAATCAACCAACAGCAGCACTAGGCCATCTCCTACCAGAAGGTACTCCAGTTCCATTAATTCCCGTCCTAATCATTATCGAAACAATCAGTCTATTTATTCGACCATTAGCACTAGGAGTGCGACTAACAGCTAACCTTACAGCCGGTCATCTATTAATCCAACTAATTTCAACCGCCACGATTACACTAATGCCTATAATAACAACGGTAGCCACACTCACCGCCATCCTACTAGTATTACTAACACTACTAGAAGTAGCGGTAGCCGTAATTCAAGCTTATGTGTTTGTTCTCTTATTAAGCTTATACCTACAAGAAAACGTCTAATGGCCCACCAAGCACATGCATATCATATGGTAGATCCTAGCCCATGACCCTTAACCGGCGCAGTAGCTGCTCTCCTAATAACATCAGGCCTAGCAATCTGATTCCACTTTCACTCAACAACCTTAATAACATTAGGTCTAGTACTATTACTGCTCACCATATATCAATGGTGACGAGATATTGTACGAGAAGGCACCTTCCAAGGACACCACACACCCCCTGTACAAAAAGGCCTGCGATATGGTATAATCCTTTTCATTACATCAGAAGTTTTCTTCTTCCTAGGATTTTTCTGAGCATTCTATCACTCTAGTCTTGCACCCACACCAGAACTTGGAGGATGTTGACCACCCACTGGAGTTACAACCTTAGACCCCTTTGAAGTCCCACTACTCAACACCGCTGTCCTACTAGCATCTGGCGTAACTGTCACATGAGCCCACCACAGCCTAATAGAAGGGGAACGCAAACAAGCTATCCAATCCCTCGCCCTCACAATTATACTAGGCCTATACTTCACCGCTCTCCAAGCTATAGAATATTACGAAGCCCCCTTCACTATTGCAGATGGGGTATATGGTTCAACATTCTTCGTAGCAACAGGCTTCCATGGACTCCATGTTATTATTGGCTCATCTTTCCTAGCTGTCTGCTTCCTACGACAAATCCAATATCATTTTACATCAGAACACCACTTTGGATTCGAAGCAGCTGCCTGATATTGACACTTCGTAGATGTTGTATGATTATTCCTATATGTCTCTATTTACTGATGAGGCTCATATCTTTCTAGTATTTCAAAGTTAGTACGAGTGACTTCCAATCACCTGGTCTTGGTTAAAATCCAAGGAAAGATAATGAATCTAATTATAGTTGTAATAGCTATCTCCACAGCCCTTTCAATAATCCTGGCCCTTGTATCATTCTGATTACCTCAGATAAACCCTGACACAGAAAAACTATCCCCATACGAATGCGGCTTCGACCCCCTTGGATCAGCACGACTACCTTTTTCCCTACGATTCTTCCTAATTGCTATTCTATTTCTACTATTTGATCTAGAAATCGCTCTCCTACTACCACTGCCCTGAGGAAACCAACTACCAGACCCCTCATCTACTCTCCTATGAGCCGCAACTGTGCTAATTCTACTTACATTAGGCCTAATTTATGAATGAATTCAAGGAGGCCTAGAATGAGCTGAATAGGGAATTAGTCCAAACGTAAGACCTCTGATTTCGGCTTAGAAAACCACGGTTAAAATCCGTGATTCCCTTATGACACCCGTATACTTTACCTTTACCTCAGCATTTACCCTCGGGCTAACAGGCCTAGCATTCCACCGTAATCACTTAATATCAGCATTACTCTGCTTAGAAGGAATAATACTATCCTTATTCCTAGCCCTAGCCCTTTGAATGCTACAACTAGAAGCTACCGCCTTCTCCACCGCACCCATTCTACTACTAGCTTTCTCAGCCTGCGAAGCTAGCGCAGGCCTAGCATTATTAGTTGCTACAGCCCGAACCCACGGGACAGATCGTCTACAAGCCCTAAACCTACTACAATGCTAAAAATCTTAATTCCTACAATTATACTATTCCCCACAATTTGAATTGCCTCTCCAAAATGACTATGAACCACTACAACCTTACAAAGTTTTACTATTGCCCTAATTAGCCTTACCTGACTAAAATACTCTTCAGAAGCAGGATGAACCTCATCCAATCTTTATATGGGCACAGACCCATTATCAACCCCCCTACTAGTCCTCACTTGCTGACTACTTCCTCTTATAATTCTAGCCAGCCAAAATCATGTCAAAATAGAACCCATTAATCGTCAACGAACCTATATCACGCTATTAGCCTCCCTACAAATATTTTTAATCATAGCATTTGGAGCCACCGAAATCATTATATTCTATATCATATTTGAAGCAACCCTAATCCCAACATTAATCATTATTACTCGATGAGGAAATCAAGCTGAACGACTAAGTGCAGGAACTTATTTTCTATTTTACACCCTAACCGGCTCCCTCCCCCTACTAGTGGCCCTCCTACTATTACATACTGACGTAGGAACTCTCTCAATAATAACCATTCAATACTCCCAACCTATAAATCTTCATACATGAGGGGATAAAATCTGATGAGCTGGCTGTTTAATCGCATTTCTAGTAAAAATACCATTATATGGCATCCACTTATGACTACCAAAAGCTCACGTAGAAGCTCCTGTAGCAGGCTCAATAGTACTAGCAGCAATTTTATTAAAACTAGGAGGGTATGGTATAATACGAATAATAATTATCCTAGACCCCCTATCAAAAGACCTAGTATATCCTATTATCGCTTTAGCCCTTTGAGGCGTAATTATAACAGGCTCTATTTGCCTGCGACAAACAGATCTTAAGTCACTAATCGCCTATTCATCTGTAAGCCACATAGGACTGGTAGCAGGAGGCATTCTAATTCAAACACCATGAGGTTTTACCGGAGCCTTAGTATTAATAATTGCCCATGGCCTAGTATCCTCTGCCTTGTTCTGCCTAGCTAATACCACCTACGAACGAACCCACAGCCGAACAATACTATTAGCCCGAGGTCTACAAATTCTCTTCCCACTAACAGCCACCTGATGATTCATCACTAACTTAGCAAATTTAGCACTACCCCCTCTCCCTAATCTAATAGGAGAATTAATAATTATCACAACAATATTTAATTGATCCCCTTGAACTCTTATTCTAACAGGAGCAGGAACCCTCATTACTGCAGCCTACTCATTATACCTATTCTTAATAACACAACGAGGGCCCCTCCCACAACATATCATTAACCTACAACCTTTTCACACACGAGAACACTTATTAATAACACTACACCTTCTACCTGTTATCCTACTTATTACAAAACCCGAAATCATATGGGGCTGATGATACTGTAGATATAGTTTAACACAAAACATTAGATTGTGGTTCTAAAAATAGAGGTTAAATTCCTCTTATCCACCGAAAGAGGCCAGAAGCAATAAGGACTGCTAATCCCTATCACCATGGTTAAACTCCACGGCTCATTCAAACGCTTCTAAAGGATAATAGTTCATCCGTTGGTCTTAGGAACCAAAAACTCTTGGTGCAACTCCAAGTAGCAGCTATGGTAAACACTATTATAATCACTACTCTCCTATTAACCTTAACAATCCTTATTTGACCCCTCACTATAACACTTAGCCCACAACCTTTAAAACAAGATTGAGCCCTTAAATATGTCAAAACAGCAGTAAGTACCGCATTCTTCATTAACATCCTCCCCTTGCTCATTTTTTTAGACCAAGGAACAGAAACTATTATTACCACATGAAACTGAATAAACATTTCAAGCTTCGACATTAATATTAGCTTTAAATTCGACCACTACTCACTAATTTTCACCCCAGTAGCCCTGTACGTTACATGATCAATTCTAGAATTTGCATCATGATATATGCACTCCGACCCCTATCTAAATCGATTCTTTAAGTACTTACTATTATTCTTAGTAGCAATAATCACCTTAGTTACTGCCAACAACATATTCCAACTGTTCATCGGCTGAGAAGGAGTAGGAATTATATCCTTCCTACTAATTGGCTGATGACACGGCCGAGCCGACGCCAACACAGCAGCCCTACAAGCAGTCATCTATAATCGAGTCGGAGATGTAGGTCTAATTCTAGCCATAGCCTGAATTGCAATAAACTTTAACTCCTGAGAAATCCCACAGATCTTTCTTTTATCCAAAAACTTCGACATAACCCTGCCCTTGATAGGAATTATTCTAGCTGCTACCGGAAAATCTGCACAATTTGGCTTACACCCTTGACTACCCTCCGCCATAGAAGGCCCAACCCCAGTATCAGCACTACTACATTCAAGCACTATAGTAGTTGCAGGTATTTTCTTACTAATTCGACTTCATCCTTTAATAGAAAATAATCAATTAGCACTAACCACCTGCCTATGCCTAGGTGCCCTAACAACTTTCTTCACCGCCACCTGTGCCCTCACCCAAAATGACATCAAAAAAATTGTAGCATTCTCAACATCTAGTCAACTAGGTTTAATAATGGTTACTATTGGACTAAACCAGCCCCAACTAGCCTTCCTACACATCTGTACCCACGCCTTCTTCAAGGCCATACTCTTCCTGTGTTCAGGATCCATCATTCACAGCCTCAATGATGAACAAGACATCCGAAAAATAGGAGGTTTACACAAACTCATACCATTCACCTCCTCTTGCCTTATTATTGGAAGTCTAGCCCTTACAGGAATACCCTTCCTGGCAGGATTCTTCTCAAAAGACGCAATTATTGAAGCCCTCAACACCTCCCACTTAAACGCCTGAGCCCTAGCTCTAACACTAATCGCCACATCCTTTACAGCAGTCTATAGCCTACGAGTCATTTTCTTTGTAACCATAGGCTCACCTCGATTCACAACTCTATCCCCAATTAATGAAAACTACCAAACACTAACTGCCCCCATCGAACGCCTAGCTTGAGGAAGCATTATTGCAGGCCTAATCATTACCTTAAACTTCCTACCATCAAAAACCCCTACCATAACAATACCACCCTCTCTTAAACTAGCTGCATTACTAGTCACAATCACAGGTCTTATTATTGCACTAGCCCTAGCCACAGCAACCACCAAACAAATCAAAACCTCTCCCTCATTATTACTACACAACTTCTCCAATATACTAGGATTCTTCCCACCTATTATCCACCGAATCATGCCTAAGCTAAACCTCTTACTTGGTAAACAAGCAACTAAATTCGACCGACAATGACTAGAAATTGGGCCAAAAGGCCTACACCCCACACACCACCATATCTCCACATTTTTTGACAAAACCAACACCAACATCATTAAAGTATACCTAACCTCCTATTTAATCTCAATCGCCCTAGCCATTGCCCTCCTATCTACATTTTAAACTGCTCGAAGCGCTCCACGACTTAAACCCCGCGTTAGCTCCAATACTACAAAAAGACATAACAATAGAACTCATGCACAAATAACTAATATCCCGCCCCCGACAGAATATATCAAAGAAACTCCACCTACATCCCCCCGCACCATAAAAAATTCTTTAAACTCATCTACGACAACTCAACCCCCATAAGCACTTCAAAATCACCACCCCGTCATTCCCACTCCAAATATATACATTAATACATAAGCTTTTACCGAACCCACCCCCCATGTTTCAGGAAAAGGCTCAGAAGCTAAAGCCGCTGAATAAGCAAACACTACCAACATGCCCCCCAAATAAATTAAAAATAACATTAAACCAATTAACGACCCACCATGCCCTACCAAAATCACACATCCAACCCCCGCTGCCATTGCCAACCCTAAAGCCGCAAAATAAGGTGCAGGATTAGAAGCAACTCCCACCAAACCCACCACCAGACTCAATAAAAGAAGATCAAGAAAATATATCATAATTCTCACCAGGATTTTAACCAGGACCAATGACTTGAAAAACCACCGTTGTAATTCAACTATAAGAACTTATGGTCATCCGAAAAACACACCCCCTATTCAAAATTGTTAACGACGCATTAATTGATCTCCCCGCCCCCTCCAATATTTCTGCATGATGAAATTTTGGCTCCCTATTATTACTCTGTCTAATAATACAAATTATAACAGGATTATTCCTGGCTATACATTATACATCAGATATTTCAACCGCATTTTCATCCGTAGCCCACATCTGCCGAGACGTAAACTACGGATGGATTATCCGCAACCTCCACGCAAACGGAGCCTCCTTCTTCTTTATTTGCATTTACCTGCACATCGGACGGGGATTATACTACGGCTCCTATTTATACAAAGAAACTTGAAATATTGGAGTAATCTTACTACTTCTTGTGATAATAACAGCATTTGTTGGATATGTCCTACCATGAGGTCAAATATCTTTCTGAGGAGCAACAGTAATCACAAACCTACTTTCAGCAGTACCTTATATAGGAGACATACTAGTACAATGAATCTGAGGTGGATTTTCAGTAGACAACGCAACACTAACACGATTCTTCGCATTTCACTTTCTACTTCCATTTGCAGTTGTAGCAGCCACACTTCTACACGCCCTCTTCCTACATGAAACCGGCTCAAACAACCCACTAGGCCTAAACTCCGACGCAGACAAAATTTCCTTCCATCCATACTTCTCCTATAAAGACATTCTAGGATTCATTCTTCTCCTAACAGCCCTCGCATCCCTAGCACTTTTCTCACCTAACCTGCTAGGAGACCCAGAAAACTTCACCCCAGCCAATCCCTTAGTAACCCCTCCTCACATCAAACCAGAATGATACTTTCTATTTGCATACGCTATCCTTCGCTCTATCCCCAACAAACTAGGAGGAGTCCTTGCCCTACTATTATCCATCCTAGTACTTATAGTTGTACCCCTACTGCATACATCCAAACAACGAAGTCTCACCTTCCGCCCCATTGCCCAATTTATATTCTGAGTACTAGTAGCAGACGTAATAATCCTCACCTGAATTGGGGGAATACCAGTCGAGCACCCATTTATCATCATTGGACAAATTGCCTCCGTCCTATACTTCTCATTATTCCTAATCCTAAACCCTCTAACAGGCTGATTAGAAAATAAACTTCTAAACCTTCAATGCCCTAGTAGCTTAGCCATTAAAGCGCCGGTCTTGTAATCCGGAGACCGAAGGTTAAAATCCTTCCTAGTGCCAGAAAAGAGAGATTTTAACTCCCACCCCTAACTCCCAAAGCTAGGATTCTAAACTAAACTATTTTCTGTTAACAGTATGTTCCGACATACATTAATTTACTATGGTATAGTACATAATATGCATAACACAACCCCATGCTTTAGTACATATTATGCATAATTTTACATAATGACCTAAAATCATTAAATTAAGCTGGCCATACAAATTATCTAGTACTCTCCTACATCACTTAATCACATAACCACTACATACATATGCCACCTATTGAAGTTCCACAAGAACTCCCGTTGACCGGAAGAAATTGCCTACCTCAAATAACTGCATGTTCCAATAATTCCTATGTTTGAACAACAGTTCTTTTACTCAAACCTTATTAATGTAGTAAGAAACCATCAACCCTATATACCTTAATGTACGAGCTCCTTGATAGGGTCAGGGGCAAAACTTGTGGGGGTTTCACAACTTGCACTATTACTGGCATCTGGTTCCTATTTCAGGGCCATACGTTTCCAGCACCCACATATTGTGAACTATCCTGGCATAAGTTATTGGTGGGACTTCTTTATAGCACAAACTCCCCAAGCAAAGCGTTCATTTAAAGGCATTTAATTCTTTTTTTGGGGTCACTTTCACCTGGCATATTTCATGCATCAATCCTAACTGGTCCCATCAGGGGAGTCCATTATTCTTGCCTAATAAACATTTTATGCATGTTCTAATGACATAGTTTTAAAGGTCCACATATATATATCTCAAGTGCATACCTTTATCCCTTAACTCCTCACGCTTCTCTAAGATTGCCCCCCCCCTCGCGCGCGATAAACCCCCCTACCCCCTAATGCCGAACAAGTCCTAAGTTATCCTGTTAAACCCCTAAACCAGGTTAGGCCCGACTGACATCATCAACTAGTTGTGATATGTGTTGATATATAGTGTTACAAATTTAAATTATATTATATA